TTGTGATTCAACATTAAAAGAACAGAATCACGCTCTGTAGGATTTGAACCTACGACATCGGGTTTTGGAGACCCACGTTCTACCGAACTGAACTAAGAGCGCTTTATTATGATGGGAGATACGGATGTCAAGAAAAGGATTCTTTTTGTACCCCCAATACATCTTGTATGTATAGTATCATAAAATGGTAGATTGTGTCCAATTTTAATCGATCTCAATTGACCCCTCGTTACTGTCCATAGGAGAAGTGATAAGTAGGGATGACAGGATTTGAACCCGTGACATTTTGTACCCAAAACAAACGCGCTACCAAGCTGCGCTACATCCCTTTCATTTGTTGTACAGTGCCATTGTAGGGAATCCATGTTTTGTTTTCCACATCCTAATTTCCTCTATCTAAATAGAATTTCTTTTGCCATTTCTTCTTTTTGGTTTTTTGGTTTCATTCCCATAAAGAATTATATACATACCTAACGTATAAACGTATAAAGGAATGCATATTTATCAGTAGTGCTCAGGAAGGAGGGTTCATCTTTTTCTGTTTTAGGGACAGGTAGATTTCATCTACCGGATCGTTGTATATATCCATTTTGGTTAGAGATTCCCCGTACAAATGATCTTTAACTACATATGCATCTGATCATATATGTATTACAATATACAATAAAGTCAATAAAGTTAAAGAAAAAGAAGGAGGATTTTCAATGCGAGATATAAAAACATATCTCTCCACGGCACCTGTGCTAACTACTCTATGGTTCGGGTCTTTGGCGGGTCTATTGATAGAGATCAATCGTTTATTCCCAGATGCGTTGACATTCCCCTTTTTTTCATTCTAGTTATTGACATGGGAAGGGATCAAGAAGATTAGAGATACAATAAATTCTCTGCGACTAACCCCCCCCTTTTTTCAGTTCTTTAGGATAGGAAAGAAAGAGTAAAGAATAAAAGTGGATTGAATCTCATTGAAACTCGGGTTCGGGTTAATATAGGGAGAACAGAAAAGGAAATGTGGGTCGAGGGCAGGCTGTTCAAGATCATACAAGATACTAAATAAAATACTGGGATTGGGAATAATTGATAGTTAGAAATATTTGTATTACTTAATAATTTGATTACTCTATTGATTGCAACGAAATCTTTCATAATTGAATTGGATTTCGAGTTAGCAACTTCTCGTCTATTTATTTTTCATTCCTTTCTTCTTCGCTTCGGTTCGAATCGAAAATAGAAGAATTGAGTGAATTCAAAATCCAAAGGAGGTTCATGGCTAAGGGTAAAGATGTCAGAGTAGTAGTTATTTTGGAATGTACCAGTTGTGTCCGAAATGGTTTGAATAAAGAATCGCGGGGCATTTCCAGATATATTACTCAAAAGAATCGACACAATACACCTAGTCAATTGGACTTGAAAAAATTCTGCCCTTATTGTTACAAACATACGATTCATGGGGAGATAAAGAAATAAATCGAACGGAACGCGTGTGCCACTCTTCCAAGGAAGAGGAATAAATTACATATACATATATAATATATACAAATCCAGTCCTATTTTGGTCGGATCCGAAATGAATGAAGAAATAGGATTTTAGAAATCAGAAATAAACCATGGATAAATCCAAGCGGCCCTTTCATAAATCCAAGCGATCTTTTCATAGGCGTTTGCCCCCAATTGGATCGGGGGATCGAATTGATTATAGAAACATGAGTTTAATTAATCAATTTATTAGTGAACAAGGAAAAATATTATCTAGACGAGTGAATAGATTAACCTTGAAACAACAACGATTAATTACTATTGCTATAAAACAAGCTCGTATTTTATCTTCGTTACCTTTTCTTAATAATGAGAAACAATTTGAGAGAACCGGGTCGATCCCTAGAACTACTGGTCCTAGAACCAGAAATAAATAAGCCTATTCCTCAATCGAATCAAAACTCTAATTCGAACTCAGATTGAAGTTTTGTTCGAAAAAGCCGAGAGATTGTCGCGCCGTAATGTAATAATAAAAAAAAGAATGGGGGAAGAATAAATCTTTTTTTTTTATTGAAACGTGTTCGTTCATTCCTACTACTTATCTTATCATACGAATTTCTACTATACCCTCCCGGAGTTCATTCTCCGGGGAACTCCGTTTAAAGTATTCCAGTGAATTCCTTCCAATCTCCTTATTTGATGATCGCATTGGAAATCGTGTCAAGACAATTCCTATTTGATATGGCTATTTGTGCAGGTATTTTACGATTAAGAAGCAACTGCCTCTTGTACAGATCAAGTATTAATCGACTATAACTATGGGATCCCCTATTCTCACGAGTTACTGCATTTATCCGAGTGATCCACAAACGACGAAAACTTCTCTTTCGCCTGCCTCTATCCCGATGAGTGGAAACCAAAGCTCTCATTTTCTGTTGAGTAGTAGTTCGAGTAAGTCTTGAATGAGCCCCTCGAAAGGTTGCTGCAAATAAACGAATTTTTGTTCTACGTCTCCGAGCTATATATCTTCGTCTAACTCTGGTCATTGAATCAAAAGAAACTTGGATGAATAACTAATTGATTTCTTTTCTTTCAGTCATTCTTTTCCCCTCTCCTGGTTTATTAATAACAAAACGGATTCTTCCGATGTATAAAATGAAAATACAAATTCCAATGGCTTTTGCTACTATAACCTTCCCAACCACGATTTTTTTATTTCTTCCAGGCATTTCACCTCAAAAAAAAAAAAAGAAATTGTACCGATATTAGGTATAAAATAAATCGTAAATGGACAAATAGTGGCTTCCATCGTTTCTATGGTTACTTCTTAAACGGCGAGGTCCTCTCTATACACCGGAGCCCCTTTCCTCATTTAATCAATGTTATTGGTAACTTGTACAGTTCACGCTCTTTGGCTCTACCGATGAATTATCGAGTAATAGGTCTTTTTTCAATGGGATCTATCCATACAGTGACGGCATTTAATTATGAAGGTTGAATAGGTAGCTGACCCTGTTAGTCCGTTCTTGCAAGAGTAGGAGCATAATCTTTCTGCTTCTTAAATATCATTCCCCCGCTTAATGGATAACCATTTGCTACCAATGGGAATTGCTTTTCATCTCAAATCGAGGTGATTGGATTTGCACCAATGGAAACCATAAATTCCATGCAAATAGAGGTATACGAGAGATCTTTATTTTTCGATAGTGAATGGAGTTCTTCCATTCTATTCATTGGTACGAGTCATTGATACTGTAAAAATCGTCTCATTTGTTCTAGCTCATGATCTGAACGAGTCGCACATACACCCTAGTACATGTTCCTCGACGCTGAGGACATCCTCGAAGAGCGGGGGATTTCGTGACATTTCTGATTGGCTGTCTTGTGTTTCTAATAAGTTGTTTAATAGTTGGCATGCTGAATCATATACAGAATGGGCTGGTTTAGATCGATCCTAACCGGATGATTATGAATTACTTCCATTTCATATTTTACCCAGGTAAGAAGATAAAAGATCAAATAAGGGTTCATTCAAATTATGATTCGAAATGGAATCAAAGATTTATGCGAAATCCCCGGTATTTTCGATCGCTACAAGATCAACAATGCCATAATCTTGGGCTTCTGTTGCTGACATAAAAACATCCCTTTCCATGTCTTCGGATACAACCCATAAAGGATTGCCCGTTCTTTGTACATAAACCCTTGTGAGGGTTTCGCGGAGTTTCAGTAGTTCTTCCGCTTCCAGGATAAATTCTCCTGTGGGTGCCTCATAAAAAGAACTAGCAGGTTGATGGATCATAACCCTGATGATATAACATAATGAACGATTCCTCTATCTCGCATGATTGGGCGAAGGGAAGGGATAAAGAATAACAAGCAGGGAGAAAAAGATAGAATTGAACAACCGTACAGGCATCTTTTGTGCATACGGCTCTGTAATGGAATTTTTTTTTCTCTTTTTTCATCGAAGAAAGAGACAAGTCGAATCTATCAGACCCAGATCGTTGAATGATCCATTTACCATCCTTCCTTTCGGAGTAATCAAAAAATACTATGATGGTTCCGTTGCTTTATATATTTATCTCGTCTGTGATTCAGCAATCCCAAAGTTTCTTTCTGATCCGATCAAATAAAAATAAGTAAAAAATGATCTTTTTTTTTTTGATTTTCACACTCTTTCATAACATAAATATTGGAAAGAGACTTCTGATGTGGAAGCAAAAAGGTTTGTGACGCTGAAATGGACCCCGATACATAAGATCAAGTCGGAAATAACCTTTCTTTCATACTACTATCTCGATACATAATCTCATATTATGAAAAAATAATAATAGTTTGCTCATATCGAACTTGAAATGCCATGCTATTATTACTTAATATTATTATTATTTTATTCATATTCCATATGACGAAGGCATAGTCTTTTTTTCTCTCAAATAAAAAAACTCATTGGCGCCAAGCGTGAGGGAATGCTAGACGTTTGGTAATTTCTCCTCCAACCAGGATGAAAGATCCCATTGAAGCGGCTAATCCCATGCATATTGTATGCACATCTGGTGGCACAAATTGCATAGTATCATAAATAGCTATTCCTGGGATTACCCATCCGCCGGGAGAATTTATAAACAAATACAGATCCCTGGTATCATCCTCTATACTGAGATATACCATGAGACCAACAAGTTGATTCGAGATCTCGCTATCAACTTCTTGGCCTAAAAAAAGTAATCTTTCTCGATGAAGTCGGTTGATTAGGACAAAATTCTATTCCTTAGGAACCGTACACGCACCTTTGGGTGCATACGGTTCAAAAAATCAAAATTGAGAAAATCAAAAAAAAAAAAAAAAGAAATTGTCGATTCCAGCCCTATTTCTTTTTTCGTAGCGGGCTTTTTCTTCCATTTTTTTAGAAACATGAGTTTTGACTTGCTTCCCTATAAAATCAAAAAAGAATTCACTGAACTTATCGAGCTAACCCCTCATTGATGTATTGTTTCATCGAGATCTAAATCACGATGTAATTTTCTTGTTCCCGAATGGGCCTCTTCCACTCTTTTAGGTTTATGCTCTACTCCGGGTAAAGATCCGCCCGAATTCGATTTGCACATATAGGACAAATGATCCCAGTACCACTTCTTTTTGCTATGACTTCTTTTTTTTTTTTTCAATTTGTTTCATTTTCATGCCTTCCACAAAATATTCGATGTATTCATCATCATCATATTATTCCATTAATTGGCAATTTGAGATCACTCATATGGTATAAAGGAATCATTTCTGATAGGGTGGTAATCATACATGGATTACCTTGGTATTTTCTGAACGGAGCCTGTATACTTCATTTTATTGGTCCAAGCCAACCATAAATTCTTTTAATTGAGAATATTGATCCTCCAACCAAATAAATTGATCTAATTGCACTTCACGCTTCGAATTATTGATGGTTCAATCAATCTTTCTTGGGCGAAACAGAGGATATCTCGATCGGGGGAGAGAACGGGGAAATCCCATATGACCCAATATGTCTGACAAGTCACACTATACGTCAACCCAAACTGCATCTTCCTCTCCAGGACTCCGAAAAGGTACTTTTGGAACACCAATGGGCATTAAATGAAAGAAAATTTAAGTATTCTATTTCACTTTGATGTGGAAACGTAACAAACAATGGTTTATTGTCTTCATAATATTGTCGTTTATCGTATTTTATCGATAGATTGGAAGATTCATAGAGGAAGACGGAATAAAGGAAAATTCTTACGAACGGATCGTTCGAATGAGAAACAAGTATCTATACATTCGCTCACAAAAAATAGGATTAATCCCCCCATTGCGTATTGGTACTTATTGGGTATAGAATAGATCTGCTTCTCTTTGTTCCCACGAACAGAATTGTTCAATTATTACTAACGGAACAGAATAAATATTAACCCTTGTTTCGAGATAATCCAATGAAAGGGTGAGGTCCATAGCATAGTTATTTCCAATGTGATAAAGTTACATAGTATCTATTTTTTCTTTGAGAAAGGGGTATTTCCATGGGTTTGCCTTGGTATCGTGTTCATACCGTCGTATTGAATGATCCCGGTCGGCTGCTTTCTGTCCATATAATGCATACAGCTCTAGTTTCCGGTTGGGCCGGTTCGATGGCTCTATACGAATTAGCAGTTTTTGATCCTTCTGACCCCGTTCTTGATCCAATGTGGAGACAGGGTATGTTCGTTATACCCTTCATGACTCGTTTAGGAATAAACAATTCATGGGGCGGTTGGAGTATTACAGGAGGAACTATAACGAATCCGGGTATTTGGAGTTACGAAGGTGTGGCCGGGGCACATATTGTGTTTTCTGGCTTGTGCTTCTTAGCAGCTATCTGGCATTGGGTGTATTGGGACCTAGAAATATTCTGTGATGAACGTACGGGAAAACCCTCTTTGGATTTGCCCAAGATTTTTGGAATTCATTTATTTCTCTCAGGGGTGGCTTGCTTTGGGTTTGGCGCATTTCATGTAACAGGCTTGTATGGTCCTGGAATATGGGTATCCGATCCTTATGGCCTAACCGGAAAAGTACAATCTGTAAATCCAGCGTGGGGTGCGGAAGGTTTTGATCCCTTTGTTCCGGGAGGAATAGCCTCTCATCATATTGCAGCAGGTACATTGGGTATATTAGCAGGTCTATTCCATCTTAGTGTCCGCCCACCCCAACGTCTATACAAAGGATTACGTATGGGCAATATTGAAACTGTCCTTTCCAGTAGTATCGCTGCTGTCTTTTTTGCAGCTTTCGTTGTTGCTGGAACTATGTGGTATGGTTCAGCAACTACCCCGATCGAATTATTTGGTCCCACTCGTTATCAGTGGGATCAGGGATACTTCCAGCAAGAAATATATCGAAGAGTTGGCGCCAGTCTAGCCGAAAATCTGAGTTTATCGGAAGCTTGGTCTAAAATTCCCGAAAAATTAGCTTTTTATGATTACATCGGTAATAATCCGGCGAAAGGTGGATTATTCCGGGCAGGCTCAATGGACAACGGGGATGGGATAGCTGTTGGATGGTTAGGACACCCTATCTTTAGAGATAAAGAAGGGCATGAACTTTTTGTACGCCGTATGCCTACTTTTTTTGAAACATTTCCAGTAGTTTTGGTGGACGGAGACGGAATTGTGAGAGCCGATGTTCCTTTTAGAAGGGCAGAATCGAAGTATAGTGTCGAACAAGTGGGTGTAACTGTTGAGTTCTATGGTGGCGAACTCAATGGAGTCAGCTATAGCGATCCTGCTACTGTGAAAAAATATGCTAGACGTGCCCAATTGGGTGAAATTTTTGAATTAGATCGTGCTACTTTGAAATCCGATGGTGTTTTTCGGAGCAGTCCAAGGGGTTGGTTCACTTTTGGACATGCTACGTTTGCTTTGCTCTTCTTTTTCGGACACATTTGGCATGGCGCTCGAACCTTGTTCAGAGATGTTTTTGCTGGGATTGACCCAGATTTGGATGCTCAAGTGGAATTTGGAGCATTCCAAAAACTTGGAGATCCAACTACAAGGAGACAGGTAGTCTGATACAACATTGCTCCGGTATCTTTCGCCTCTATATTTGATTTTTTTGATTTGACATAAGGTACCGTAGAAATATTGATTTGAATCATCGCCTTTCTTTGCTCTTGTCCTTTCTTTATCTGGGAAATAATCCTAAATGAACAGGTGTGGAAGCTATAATTGTAAACAACGATCGAATCTATGGAAGCATTGGTTTATACATTCCTCTTAGTCTCGACTTTAGGGATAATCTTTTTCGCTATATTTTTTCGAGAACCGCCTAAGGTCCCGACTAAAAAGATGAAATGATTTTTCATTATCTTAATTGAAGTAATGAGTCCCCCATATGGGGGACTCATTACTTCAATTAGTCTCCGTGTTCCTCGAATGGATCTCTTAGTTGTTGAGAGGGTTGCCCAAAAGCGGTATATAAGGCGTACCCTGTAAAGCTTACAAGTGAACCAGATATGGAGATGGCGACTAAGGTTGCTGTTTCCATTATTAGAGAATTTCAAGACCACGATGGATCTATGCTACGATAAAATCGTTTATTTACAACGGAATAGTATACAAAGTCAACAGATCTCAACCAATGCAATAGTATTTATGGCTACACAAACCGTTGAGGGTAGTGCTAGATCTGGGCCAAGACGAACTATTACAGGGGATTTATTGAAACCATTGAATTCAGAATATGGTAAAGTGGCTCCTGGGTGGGGAACCACCCCATTTATGGGTGTCGCAATGGCTCTATTTGCGATATTCCTATCTATTATTTTAGAGATTTATAATTCTTCCGTTTTACTGGATGGAATTTCAATGAATTAGGCTCATAAGAACCAGAAGCCCTAGCTTTTCAATCAAAAATGAATCACTTAGGACTCAGATTTATAGTCCATTCTGGTAGTTTGACCGTGGAATTCCGTTGTTTCGGTATTTCCGGAATATGAGTGTGCGACTTGTTATAATTGATCCTATTGATAGTACAGAGAATGGGTCTGTCATCTCGACAGAGATGGTTCTGCCTCGTCGGATATTCATCCTAGTATCTGGAGCACGGAATATATGGAATAGATCAAGAAATATTTGAACTATGATTCATACCTACTATTCAGACCTCGTGACTGGACTTCAAAAAATTTTCAAACAAAGAGGTATTTGATAAATTGAACGATTTTTCTTCCTTTAGAATCATGCTTATTTTGACCGAAGGACAAATCTTTCTCTGGATTTTTAGTCATTACATCTATGAATAAGTGATGATCAAATAGTTCTTACTCATAGAACCCTTGGTCTTAGTTTTTGGGTTTTATTGAATCATCGTGGTTCTAGTATGAATCTGAGGTTTCAATCGATTCATAGGGTCTCAACAAGAGAATTCCTATCAAAAAAAAATATAGTAAACAATAGTCAATCTGCATTACGCACAAACAAAAACAACAAATCAAATAACAAATAAATAGGGGAATAGAAGATTCAAGAGGCCTGTAACGATCAACATAAAGACAGATGAGCTAACTTGATATTTTGGCAGTCTCATCACAACAAAGAAGAGAGTTCGGATTTTGGTTCCTTCGTATCTTCAGAGACGATTGAATCAAGTGGATAAATAAGAAATTTCAAATTTTCTATTACATATCCATTGTAATCAGTATTTGGGTGTTTCTGCTTGAGCCGTACGAGATGAAATTCTCATATACGGTTCTCAGAGGGGGAGTCCCCTTGGTTTACCTATCTCAATAAAGTATATGATTGGTTCGAGGAGCGTCTCGAGATTCAGGCGATTGCAGATGATATAACTAGTAAATATGTTCCTCCTCATGTCAATATATTTTATTGTCTAGGAGGGATCACACTTACTTGTTTTTTAGTACAAGTAGCTACGGGTTTTGCTATGACTTTTTACTATCGTCCGACCGTTACGGAGGCTTTTGCCTCTGTTCAATACATAATGACTGAAGTCAACTTTGGTTGGTTAATCCGATCAGTTCATCGATGGTCAGCAAGTATGATGGTCCTAATGATGATCCTACACGTATTTCGTGTGTATCTCACGGGCGGATTTAAAAAACCTCGCGAATTGACTTGGGTTACGGGTGTGGTTCTGGCTGTATTGACTGCATCGTTTGGTGTAACTGGTTATTCCTTACCCCGGGACCAAATCGGTTATTGGGCAGTAAAAATCGTGACAGGCGTACCTGAAGCTATTCCCGTAATAGGATCACCTTTAGTAGAGTTATTGCGTGGAAGTGCTAGTGTGGGTCAATCTACTTTGACCCGTTTTTATAGTTTACACACTTTTGTATTACCTCTTCTTACTGCCGTATTTATGTTAATGCATTTTCCAATGATACGTAAGCAAGGTATTTCAGGTCCTTTATAGAGAAGACAGATCATAGATATTTGTAATCGATCATATATAATTTCGGGGAGGAACAATAGTGTTTTATTGCTACAAATATGGATTATTGAAAAGAATA